TGTGAAGTAAGTCTACGTATCTTATTGGTGAAACTTACTACTTGAAATTCAACAGATCCTCTGTTTTCTTTGTTTTCTTCTTGTTCTTGAAAAATAATTGAAATAAATGAATTTTTTACCATAAAATAATTTCACACTCCCCTTTTTACAGATATTTATTTTATTAAGCAGTAATAATAATGTCAGAAATTTTAATGTAGTATACACAATAATCAGAATTTTTTTATAGACTCCTGATTTTATCAATTAATAAATTCTATTTTGGAGTTCATTTTTATAGTAAAAAGACGATACCAAATAGTTTAGTACGAAGATTCGATTAATTTCTAGCTTTAATTGATACGACATTTTTCCTACGTCATTTCCTTATTATTGCACTATCCTAGACTGGAATGTAAGACAGTGCATATGTTCATTTGGTTGCTTGCATATAACATGGATATATTTAGATCACGGACAGAAAAATATGATTGATAGAACAACAGAATATCTAGGAAACTAAAAATTGTTAATCATGGATACATATATATCCTTAACATACTCAAGCGACTCCCATTATTGGTATCAAACCAATAGCGATTCATACAAGCTAAATCTTCTAATCGATAATTAGGCCAAAAAAAGAACTTGAATTTAATTAATTCATTTTTTTTTATGTCAAAATCTTGATTTTCATCCAAAAATTGACTCCATTTTTTTATCTTGTTCTCGTTGTAAACTAATGTGTTTTTATCCACACCAGTGTTATTCTTTAAATTCAAATTGAAAGAAATGAGAATTCTTAATTCTCTACGGCGTCTAGACGATAAAATTTTTTCAGGAACAAGCAAATCAGAATTCTTTTTGTCTGTATTTTTAGCAACATTTTTTTGTTTTTGGTATCTTTGATTACTTTGGTGCTTACTTTTATGAACCAATGAAATACCTATGATTTGATACATAAAAAACTGTCCGTCATTTTTTAGAGATAGGCGGGCAGGTTCCATAATTAATATTCCTGTTTTCATTAATTGTGTAAGATTTAAATGCCTATTCATTATATCCAGATCCATTTCTTTCCTTTGAATATAGGATATAGTAATTTTTCTGACATTTATCAGGCTAAGTAGTAGACCATATATCTGGATATTATTCATTATTTTTTGATTCAATTGATTGAAACGTCCAGCCCATCTTAATTGCAAAGGAAAATCTCCTTTAAGGAATATTTTTAGTTTTTCGATGGATTCTAAAAAGTATTCTTCAATATTGTTTTGATTATTTAATTCAAAATATTGTTTCGAATTTGATGGGCTAAATTTGAAAAAATCCTCTTCTTGCTTTCCCTTGATATTTTGATTTTCGCTAAAATTGGGATTGATATTCAAATTAAAAAGAAGTAATTTGCTTGGAATAAACCAAGGTTTCTCTTTATATTTATGATAAAGTATCCCAAACTTTGGAAAGAAAAAAACTTTCGGATTCGATATGAGGCAATTTAAGATTAAGATTTTTTCATTCATTCCCATCCAATCAAAAAATACCTTTTTGTAATTTATTTCCGAATTTGAATCAATCGGAAGATAAAAAAGACCATTATTATGAATTTTATCCTTTATTTGGTCCTTATTAGGTTCAACCTTAATATTTTTATTAATTTTATACAAAAATTTTCTATCTTTATTTTTTTCCAGATATAGAATATCGCTTTTTCCTAAATAATTCTTGCTAGAAATATTCTTGAGTATGCTAAAAAAGTTTTCTTTATTTCTGGTGGAATTTTCTTGGTTATTATTTCTTTCTAATGATGATCTATAAATATAGTAGTTATTTTTAGTTTCAGAATGAATATATTTATATGATAAAAGATCATATCTATAGTTTTTTTTGAAATTATCCTCTTTATTTGGTAATAAATAGACTTTCGAATTTTGTTTTTTTTTTGAATCAAGTAATTGGTCTTTTTCAGAGGAATACCATTTGTTTAAATCTTTATTTTGAGACGTCTGGCATTGGTTGATTCTATTTCGCCATTTTTTTGGGATTAATCTAGACGATGTAATCTGAGATAAATCGTATTGATAATGACCTTTTAACCAGTTTTTCCATGGATTCATTCCATAATTTGGAAGTTTATTATGTCTTAATTCGGAATGAAATATTCCTTGTCTTCCAAAAAAATCCTTTATTTCAGTCTTAAGAAAAAAAGACGGTCCATTATATTGAAGAATAGATCTTAACTTATTGAAGTTAATAATCTGCGTTTGTGATAATTTGAAAAATACATATTTTTGTGACAAGTAAGATAAATCAAAAAAAATATCTGACTTCCGCTTACTATTTCTAAGATTATCAAAAGCCCTTTTTATAGTCATAGACAAAATAAAGTCAATTTTATTTTGTTTTGTTTTATTAATCCTTTCTTGATTTGTTTCATTATTGTTAATGTATTTATCATTATCAAGAATTTTTTTTGTTGATTCGATAAAAAGTTGTAGAGGGATTCTGCGCATATTAATGA